ATCCTGTATATTGTCCTTTTCGTTCCGTGTTGGAATAGACGAGATTTTACGAAAAAAGTTATTGATAAAAGAGAACAAATATTTCTTTTTTTTTCGATGCGAATTTGACACAAGATGAAGGAAATCGCCATTTCAATTTCGAATTAAAAAAAATATTTAGAATATTCTATAATAAAAAAGAGTTCCATCATAACTATATAGTTATAGTGAAGTAATACTCCGGGTTCTCACAAAACAAAAGAAAATCCTTTTTTCAAAACTCATTCCTTATTTTATTAGTTAATGATCTAGTGATTGGATCTCTATGCTTATTCCGATATAAAATGAAATATTCAAATGATTTTTCATCGAATGACTATTCATCTATTGTATTTTCACGTAAATAGGGGCAAGAAAGTTCTATGGAAAAATGGTGGTTCAATTCGATGTTGTATAAAGGAAAATTAGAATACAGGTGTGGGCTAAGTAAATCAATCGATATGTTTTGTGATCCTATTGAAAAAACCAGTGTAAATGAGGATCCGGTTATAAACGATATGGATAAAAAGATTCATAGTTGGAGTGAAAGTTCTAGTTACAGTAATGCTAATCATTTAGTGGGTGTCGGGGACGTTCGTAATTTTATCTCTGATGACACCTTTTTACTTAGAGATAGTAATAGGAATATTTATTCCATATATTTGGATATTACTAATCAAATTTTTGAGATTGACAATGATCCTTCTTTACTGAGTGAACGAGAAAGTTCTTTTTTTAGTTATTGGACTTATGCTTATCTGAAGAATGGATCGAAGAATGACGATCCGCCCTGTGATCATTCCATGTATGATACTAAATACAGTTGGAATAATCACATTACTAGGTGCATTAACTCTTATCTTGGTTCTCAAATTTGTATTGAGAGTTCCTTTTTAAGTAGTAGTGACAATTCTAGTGACAGTTACATTTATAGTTCCATTTATGGTGAAAGTAGAAATAGTAATGAAAGGGGGAGCTCCAGTATAAGAACTAGCAGGAATGGTATTGATTTCACTCGAAGAGAAAATTCTACTGATTTCGATTTGACTCAAAAATATAGGCATTTGTGGGTTCAATGCGAAAATTGTTATGGATTAAATTATAAGAAACTTTTGAAGTCCAAAATGAATATTTGTGACCAATGTGGATATCATTTGAAAATGAGTAGTTCAGATCGAATCGAACTTTCGATTGATCCAGGTACTTGGGATCCTATGGATGAAGACATGGTTTCTCTCGATCCTATTGAATTTCATTCGGAGGAGGAACCTTATAAAGATCGTATTGATTCTTATCAAAGAAAGACAGGATTAACCGATGCTGTTCAAACAGGCACAGGTCGACTAAACGGTATTCCCATAGCAATTGGAGTTATGGATTTTCAGTTTATGGGGGGTAGTATGGGATCCGTAGTAGGTGAGAAAATCACCCGTTTGATCGAGTACGCTACCAATAAATTTTTACCTCTGATTCTAGTGTGTGCTTCCGGAGGAGCACGTATGCAAGAAGGAAGCTTGAGCTTGATGCAAATGGCTAAAATATCTGCTGCTTTATATGATTATCAATCCCATAAAAAGTTATTCTATGTATCAATCCTTACATCTCCTACTACTGGTGGGGTAACGGCTAGTTTTGGGATGTTGGGGGATATCATTATTGCCGAACCGAATGCTTATATTGCATTCGCAGGTAAAAGAGTAATTGAACAAACATTGAATAAGATAGTACCTGAAGGTTCACAAGCGGCTGAATATTTATTCGATAAGGGCTTATTCGATCCAATTGTACCACGTAATCCTTTAAAGGGTGTTCTGAGTGAGTTATTTAAGCTTCACGCTTTTTTCCTTTGAATTAAAATTCACTTATTAAGTTAAGTAGAGCCTTAAGTCAAATTATTTTTATTTAATTTAGTTACATTTTTGTATTTGTAGCGAACAATTAGATAGTTTATCGGAATCAAAGTAAAAATTCTAAGGAAGAATTTCTTTTTTCTTTGGTGACATAATCATAATATTTAATTGTAAATTGTATAAAGAATCGTGCGGATAATTCTTTTTTTTTTATACCGATATTACTGATTATTAATTAGGAAACCTCTATCTCTATCAACAAGAAAAAAAAAAATGGTTCCTTCTTCGAAATTCAAATTGGGCAAGGCAAATAAAATAAACCTAAGGTCATCTTTCCTTCTTGCTTCGTATGTATAGTATATATAATTCAAATATAGAAAATAGAGATATAGAGTATCTTTTCTTTCTACTCTATCTTCCGAGAATCTCTATTTTTATTAAGAATCCTGTTGTTGGATTGAATTCTAACGAATCCTTCGGGAATTTGTAAGAAACTCTTTATTTCTTTATTTATTAAATAAAATAAAAATGAGAATTCAATTCTAATTTTAAGACAAGAATAGATTATCACACGTATATTTCTATATTTCATGTAGAAAGATAAAGATAAAGAAGAATAAGTCTCATTTATTTAATTATCTATTCCTTGCACTTATTATTTAATATATATACTCACTTAGATATACTCAATCTAATTATATACGAATTATAATTATTCTAAGATATCTTTCTAACAATAACAGGTACAAATATTAAATCGAGGTACCCATTCTATGACAACTCTTAACAACTTACCCTCTCTCTTTGTGCCTTTAGTGGGCCTAGTATTTCCGGCAATTGCAATGGCTTCTTTATCTCTTCATGTTCAAAAAAACAAGATTTTTTAGATTCGATAGGTGCAAATCTTATCTATTTTTTTTCAAGACTTAGATATAGATAACACAGATATCTATTTAGATAGTAGTAGAATATGGCGGTTTCCTCCGAACATAGATCTTATGTATGCGTAAATATATGGGTAAATAAATTATAGCAATTTTCAAATAGATCGGAATCGAGGTGGATGTATGAAATGTAAAGTCAATGTATCTATATGTGGATATCTATAGGAGATCATAGAAAAGGGATATTCTTATTTTAGACCTAACCAATTGGATCTAACCAATTAGATGAATTACTCCTAAAGGGTTACATCCGAATGATGATAGTTGATGAGAGTTACTTCGGAAACAAAAAAAGGAAAGTCAAATTCATTTGGACTATTTTCTCAATTCCAATAAAATGCAACTGGATCTAGTATGAGTTGGCGATCAGAACATATATGGATAGAACTTATAGTGGGGTCTCGAAAAATAAGTAATTTCTGCTGGGCCTTTATCCTTTTTTTAGGTTCACTAGGATTCGTATTAGTTGGATCTTCCAGTTATCTCGGTAAGAATTTGATATCTTTAGTTCCCTCTCAACAAATTCTTTTTTTTCCACAAGGGATCGTGATGTCTTTCTACGGTATCGCAGGTCTCTTTATTAGTTCCTATTTGTGGTGCACAATTTCGTGGAATGTAGGTAGTGGCTATGATCGATTCGATAGAAAAGAAGGAATAGTGTGTATTTTTCGTTGGGGATTTCCTGGAAAAAATCGTCGCATCTTCCTACGATTTCGTATGAAAGATATTCAATCCATCCGAATAGAAGTTAAAGAGGGTATTTATGCTCGTCGTGTCCTTTATATGGAAATCAAAGGACAGGGGGCCGTTCCCTTGACGCGTACTGATGAGAGTTTGACTCCGCGTGAAATTGAGCAAAAAGCCGCCGAATTGGCCTATTTCTTGCGCGTACCGATTGAAGTATTTTGAAATGAACTTGAACTGAAGAAGAAATTCTTTCCCATCGGCAGGGAAAAAATTCAAGAATTCTCTTTTCTTTCTTCAGCATAGCATAGCTTAATAAAGTTTTTTCAGAACGTTCATTCGATCCAAAGTAGACGTATATGGAACATCCATAAAACGAAACTTTTTTTGTCCGCATAAAAAAGAATTTATGCGTATGGAAATCCACTCAACTCAATTCAGTAAAAAACAAGTAAAAGTAACAAATCGAAATAAAATAATAGATTCATCTCGTATATCAAAACATTTCGGAATAAAGGATTTCTCTTTTTATTTTCAATATGAATTGATAGGTTAGATACAAATAGATCATATCTTGTAAATGCTCTCTCCTTTCTTTTGTCAATCGACCTTTCTTTTTTTTTTTATCTTTTCTTTTGTGTTTCTTAATGATCAAAGGCAAAGGACTGCTTGTATCTCTTATAAGGATAACTTTTCTGTCTTGTTTTGCCACTCATTTTTGATCATTAGTTTTTGAATTTGTGATCGTTAGATCAGAATATTCTTCATAAATCTCGTTCCATTTTTCCTGGACTATAACTGTGGGTAGCCGGCCATTTTTTTTTTTCGAAAGATTTTCTTTTTTGATAGAAAGGACAAGGGGAGTTCTTTTGGCTTGAAATCCGAATAATATTCATTACTTGCTTGAATTGGTTGGTTCTTTCAAGCATTCATCGAAAAGGGCTTCGAATTTGATCAATTCAATTGAGGTATCTGGAAACAATATTTTTTCTTATTTCTTCATTCGAAACGGGCTCTTATTCTATTTCTGTATTCTTTCTAAATTCAAGGACTCATTACTAAATCACAAATAAAAAACAGGGAATAGATTCATAGGTCCGATGCCTTGGAATAGAACTTAGGGTTAATAGAAATAGTAGATCACATAGATTCAACAAATGAGGTGGGTTCATTAACAATTCAAAGATGAAAAAATGGCAAAAAAGAAAGCATTTCTTCCTCTTCTATATCTTACGAGTATTTTTGCCCTGGTGGATCTCTCTCTCATTTAATAAATGTCTTGAATTTTGGATTACTAATTGGTGGAATACTAGGCAATCCGAAACTTTTTTGACTGATATTCAAGAAAAAAGTATTCTAGAAAAATTCATAGAATTGGAAGAACTCTTACTCTTGGACGAAATGATAAAAGAATACCCGGAAACACATCTACAAACACTTCGTATAGGAATCCACAAAGAAACGATCCAATTGATCAAGATGCACAATGAGGATCATATCCATATGATTTTGCACTTATCGACAAATATAACCTCTTTCATTATTTTAAGTGGTTATTCTATTCTGGGTAATGAAGAACTTGCTATTCTTAACTCTTGGGTTCAAGAATTCCTATATAACTTAAGTGACACAATAAAAGCTTTTTCTATTCTTTTATTAACTGATTTATGTATCGGATTCCATTCGCCCCATGGTTGGGAACTAATGATTGGCTATGTCTACAAAGATTTTGGATTTGCTCACAACGATCAAATTATATCTGGTCTTGTTTCTACTTTTCCAGTCATTCTGGATACAATTTTTAAATATTGGATCTTCCGGTATTTAAATCGTGTATCTCCATCACTTGTAGTGATTTATCATTCAATGAATGACTGATCTAACTATAATATTTGTTACTTTGTAACATAAGGTACATAAGCAAAGCATTTCAATTTTAAGACGTACTTACTCTTTCTACCCTACAGGGATTTCTCCTACTCCTATATTTCAGTAAAATGATTTCAGTACAGTAAATAGCAGAATTGTGGATAGGGAACTATACAAGCGACCTACCTAATTTTATTGTAGAAATTTTCGGGATCAATGATTGGACCATGCAAACTAAAAACACCTTTTCTTGGATAAAGAAAGAGATTATTCGATCTATTTCCGTATCGCTAATGATATATATCATAACTCGGACATCCATTTCCAATGCATATCCCATTTTTGCACAGCAGGGTTATGAAAATCCACGAGAAGCGACCGGGCGTATTGTATGTGCCAATTGCCATTTAGCTAATAAGCCCGTGGATATTGAGGTTCCGCAAGCGGTACTTCCTGATACTGTATTTGAAGCGGTTGTTCGAATTCCTTATGATATGCAAGTTAAACAAGTTCTTGCTAATGGTAAAAAGGGAGGTTTGAATGTGGGGACTGTTCTTATTTTACCTGAGGGATTTGAATTAGCCCCCCCCGATCGTATTTCGCCCGAGATGAAAGAAAAGATAGGAAATCTGTCTTTTCAGAGCTATCGCCCCACTAAAAAAAATATTCTTGTGATAGGTCCTGTTTCTGGTCAGAAATATAGTGAAGTCACCTTTCCTATTCTTTCCCCGGACCCCGCTACTAATAAAGATGTTCACTTCTTAAAATATCCCATATATGTAGGTGGGAACAGAGGAAGGGGTCAGATTTATCCCGATGGGAGCAAGAGTAACAATACAGTTTATAATGCTACAGCGGCTGGTGTAGTAAGTAAAATCATACGAAAAGAAAAAGGGGGGTACGAAATAACCATATCAGATGCGTCAGATGAACGTCAAGTGGTTGATATTATCCCCCCAGGGCCAGAACTTCTTGTTTCCGAAGGCGAATCTATCAAAGTTGATCAGCCATTAACGAGTAATCCTAATGTGGGTGGATTTGGTCAAGGGGATGCGGAAATAGTACTTCAAGATCCATTCCGTGTCCAAGGCCTTTTGTTCTTCTTGGCATCTGTTATTTTGGCACAAATATTTTTGGTTCTTAAGAAGAAACAGTTTGAGAAGGTTCAATTGTCCGAAATGAATTTCTAGATTCTCGGATTTCCAATATCAAGTTCGTAAAAAGAATAAAATTCTTGTTTTGGGAATTCAATTATGTTCTGTATATGTTATGTATGATCAAAAATTATGAAAAGCTTTTTGCTTGTTTCTATTCCAGATGTCGATATCGGGAATTATTTGTACCGCATTCCTAGTCATAGTATGTATATTGTGAAGAAGATTATTTTACTTTATCCCTTCTTTTTTTTTTCAAGCCAAATTCGAGCGGTGTCACTAGGTCACTCTTGTGAGATTAAAATGTCATAGAATGGATCAATCTTTTTCTATTCTAATAGAATAACATCTAAAATTTCACTGGATACTAAACATAAGATAAGTAAGTGGAGAATAGAAAACAAAGGATTATTCGCCTTCTTCTTCTTAGTCTTTTCTTTGACACAAGAAAGGAATTTTCTACATTTCTTTCTTGTGTCTACATAAAAACGGTTTTTGATCCCGTTCGTCAAAAATTACTATCCTTATTAGTTTCTATTTTTTCCATGTTTATCAGAACCCTTTTTTTATATTTATTACGTATACATATAGAAAGTAGTGAACAAACAAAAAAAAATAGAGGGAAATCTTTTGATAAAATAGAACTTATTCTAATGGACTTAGAAAAAATTCAACTTTGATGAGATACTAAATAGAGTAGAGTAAGGATAAGGATCTATTCGAAAAGGATTTGCTTTGCATAATAGCTGATCGACAGAAATATATATTGTAATTGTGTCATTCAGGAAAATGAAATCGAGCGATTCCTTCTTTCTTCTAACTTTGAAAGATAGATAAGATACTATCCGCGAATAAGGGATGCTCTAAATTAATTAATGAAGTTTTCAAAAACATTATAAGAAATGGAGTTTTTTTTTTCAAAATAGGGAAAAGTTCTTTTTTTTATTTATACTAATAAAATATTATGAAAGCTTAAGAAGG